GAGAAAATGATAGATTATCTATGCTTAATTTTAATCAATCTAAAACTACTCCCTCGTTACTGCGCAAAGGAGAAGTAATAGGTAGGGATGACAGGATTTGAACCCGTGACATTTTGTACCCAAAACAAACGCGCTACCAAGCTGCGCTACATCCCTTTCAATTGGCCTACAATGTCATTGTAGAGAATCCCTGTCTTGTTTTCCACACCCTTATTTCATCTATTGATATACAAAAATTATCTTTCCATTTCCTCTTTTTGGTCTCATATCATATAACAACCATATAATGAATAATAAATGAATATTTTTGGTGGGAATTCTCGGGCAGAAAGGGACCTATTTTGCTGTTTTAAGAAAGGGAAGATCTTATCTATCGAATCATTGTACATTTCAATTTTGAATTAGGAATTCCAGGTACAAATATACAAATACAAGTGGTCTTTAACCACACATACATGTGATTATATATGTATTACCATAATGTAATACGATAAAGAAGGAGGATTTAAAATGCGAGATCTAAAAACATATCTTTCCGTAGCACCGGTACTAAGTACTCTCTGGTTCGGTTCTTTAGCGGGTTTATTGATAGAGATCAATCGTTTCTTCCCGGATGCGTTAACATTCCCTTTTTTTTAATTCTAGTTATTGCCGCGGGACGGGGCGAGAAAGATTAGATCGAGATACAATCAAATATCTGTGACTACTCTCTCGCCCCCCCTTTTTTTTTAGTTTTTTTTTTAGAATTCTAAATTCTAATTATATAAGAATTAGATAAAATAAATAAGGAAGGTAGAACGAAAAAAGTGGATTCAACCCCACCGAAACTCGTGTTCAAGTTCCAATTAAATTACTAGTAGAGCGAAAAGAGAAATGTGGCTGGAACAACAGTATCCTACAAGATACTTAAAGAACGTACTGTGATTTGATTCTAAATAGAGTTAGAAATCGTTGTATTACTTATTCTTATTATTTACAATAAATCTATATTGATTAAATCTATATTGATTTACTATATTGATTGCAACGAAATCTTTCAGAATTTGGTTTTGAGTTAGCAACTTTTATTTATTTTTTTTTTATTCCTTTCTTCTTCGCTTTTGATCGGAAAATAAAAAAGTTGGGTGAATTAAAAACTCAAAGGAGGTTCATGGCCAAGAGTAAAGATGTCCGAGTAACGATTATTTTGGAATGTACCAGTTGTGTTCGAAACGGCGTTAATAAGCAATCAACGGGCATTTCCAGGTATATTACTCAAAAAAATCGACACAACACGCCTAGTCGACTGGAATTGAAGAAATTCTGTCGCTATTGTTACAAACATACAATTCACGGGGAGATAAAGAAATAAATCGAATCAAGTGCTCGTATGTTACCCCTTCTCGAGAATATGAAAATATTACATTAGGTATATAATATATTAAGTATATAATTATAATTAGTTACATATATCATAATTTTCTTTATATGCATATTTTATTTATATAATATTCTATATTATTAATATTATTACATATATTTAAATTTATATTATATCTATTTAATAACTAAATAATAAACTAAACAATAATAAAATAAACAAACCAAATCCTATTTATTATATTAATTCTATAATTTGAATTTTATCCGATCAAAATAAGATTTTAGAAATAGAGATAGGATTCTTTTTAGAAATAAGGAATAAAGAAATCATGGATAAATCCAAGCGGGTCTTTCTAAAATCCAAGCGATCTTTTCGTAGGCGTTTGCCCCCGATCCAATCGGGGGATCGAATTGATTATAGAAACATGAGTTTAATTAGTCGATTTATTAGTGAACAAGGAAAAATATTATCTAGGCGAGTAAATAGATTGACCTTAAAACAACAACGATTAATTACTATTGCTATAAAACAAGCTCGTATTTTATCTTCGTTACCCTTTCTTAATAATGAGAAACAATTTGAAAGAAGCGAGTCGACCGCTAGAACTACTGCTCTTAGAACCAGAAATAAATAGGCTTACCCCTTCAATTGATTCAAAATTATCAAATGCGGACTGGTGCTTTATTCAAAAAATCTGATAATCAAAATTGTTGTGTCGTAATAAATAAATAAATAAAAGAATCCGGTTGGGGAAGAAAAAGAAATCTTTTTTTATTGAGCGTCTTCGCTCATCTTGTGTTGATGACCTTATCCTAATTTTTTTATCATATTAATTTCTACTCTACCTTCCCCGAGTTCATTCTCGAGGGAACCCCATTTCATTTAAAGCATTTCGTTGGATTCCTTCGGACCTCCTTATTTTATAATCTCGTTGGAAATCATATAAAGACAATTCCTATTTGAGATAGCTATTTGTGCAAGTATTTTACGATTCAGAAGCAACTGTTTCTTGTACAGATTGTGTATTAATCTACTATAACTATAGGATACTCCCATTTCGCGAATTACTGCATTTATTCGAGTGATCCACAAACGACGAAAATCTCTTTTTTTCCTATCTCTATCCCGATGAGCCGAAACCAAAGCTCTTATTCTTTGTTGAGTAATAGTTCGAGTAAGTCTTGAATGAGCCCCTCGAAAGCTTGATGCAAATAAACTTATTTTTTTTCGACGTCTCCGAGCTATATATCCCCGTTTAATTCTGGTCATTGAATAAAAGAAATTTTGATGAATAACTAATTCTTTCTTTCAGTTATTCTTTTCTATTCTATTAATAACAAAACGGATTCTTCCAATGTATAAAATAAAAATTCCAATGGCTTTTGCTACTATAACCGTCCCGACCACGATTTTTCCTTTTTTCTAGGCGTTTCATTTCGCCTTGAAATAAGAAATTGTATTGATACTAGGTATCAAAAAAAGCATATTAACTAAAATAAAGGAATAAATAGAAATGGAGAAATAAATAGTGGGTTCCATCGTTTCTATGGTTACTTCTTAAACGGTGAGGCCCTCTCTATACACCGGAGCGCGCGCATTCCTTCATTTAATTGGTAACTTGTACAGTTCACACTCTTTGGCTCTACTCATAAATTTTCCAGTAATAGATCTTTCACAACGAGATCTATCTTATACAGTAACGGTATGTAAGTATGAGGATTCATTGGGTAGCTGACCCTGTTAGTCCGTTCTTTGCAAGAGTCGAAGCATAATCTTTCTGCTTTTTAAATAGGATTTTCCCCGCTTAATGGATAAGCATTTGCTACCGATGGGGAATTTTTTCTCATCTTAAAGTCCAAGATTGGATTTGCGCCAATGGAAACCATAAATTTCATACGCAATAGAAGGATAAGGATATGGTAGATCTTTTAGATAGTGAACGGAAGAACCCCATTCTATTCACTGGTATTGATCGTTGATACTGAAAAAAAAAAATTGTTTTTTTCTCAGCTCATGATCTGAACAAGTCGCACATACACCCTAGTACATGTTCCTCGGCGCTGAGGACATCCCCCAAGAGCAGGGGATTTCGTGACATTTCTAATTGGCTGTCTTGCATTTCTAATAAGTTGTTTAATAGTTGGCATACTGAATCATATACATAATAGACTGGTTTAGATCGATCCTAACCAGATGATTCTGAATTCTTCTTTTTCTATTTAATAGATTAATAAAATAGTAACCCCTTATATGGAATCATGAATAGTCATTGGTTCAGTCGATACATAATAATCTATCTATGGCTTAAGTTAAGAAGGAAAAGAATAAGAGGGATTAAATCAATCTTAATTAAATTGTGGATTGGTGTTAAATCGTTGCTATTGCTATTTGTTATTTAACCGCTACAAGATCCACAATTCCATGAGCTTGGGCTTCTGTTGCTGACATAAAAACATCTCTTTCCATGTCTTCGGATACAACCCATAGGGGCTTGCCCGTTCTTTGTACATAAACCCTTGTGAGGCTTTCGCGAAGTTTCAGTAGTTCTTCCGCTTCCCGGACAAATTCTCCCGTTTGTGCCTCATAAAAAGAACAAGCAGGTTGATGGATCATTACCCTGATGATATAACATAATAAAAGGTTCTTCTAACTCACATAATGAGGCGAGAAGAATAGCTAAAGAATAATAATAAAAAAAAAAAGAGAATTGAACAACCGTACGGGCATTTTTTGCGCATTGCATACGGCTTTACAATGGAATTCTCTTTTTTTTCTTTCATCGAAAAAAAAAAGAGAAAATATAGAGTATATTAGACCCAGATCAATAAATAATCCAATTACCACCCTTCTTTTTTTTTTCGGAAAAGTTCAAAAATACTATGATGGCTCCGTTGCTTTATATATTTATTTCGTCTGTGATTCAGCAATCCCAAAGTTTCTTTTAAAAAAGAAAGAAAAAAATAGTCTTTTTTTTCGTACTCTTTTATAATATAAATATTGTTAATAGCCTCTGGTGTGAAAAGAAAAAAAGTTTGTGACGCTGAGATGGGCCCCCGACAGCTAATAGGAAATGCCCCTTCTCTCATACTACTCTTTCGATACCTAATCTAATATTTTGAAAAAAAAAAGAATAAAAAAAATTCATATCGAATTTGAAGTGCCATGCTATTATTACTTACTAATTCATATTTCATATGGCGAAGGCATAGTCTTCTTTTTTCTTTCCATCAAATAATCAATAAAAAAAAAACTCATTGGCGCCGAGCGTGAGGGAATGCTAGACGTTTGGTAATTTCTCCTCCAGCCAGGAGAAAAGATCCCATTGAAGCGGCCAATCCCATGCATATTGTATGCACATCTGGTTGCACAAATTGCATAGTATCATAAATTGCTACGCCGGGTATTACCCATCCGCCGGGAGAGTTTATAAACAAATACAGATCTTTGCTATCATTCTCTATACTGAGATATACCATAAGACCAATAAGTTGATTCGAGATCTCGCTATCAACCTCTTGGCCTAAAAAAAGTAATCTTTCTCGATAAAGTCGGTTGATTAGGATAAAATCGTATCCCTTAGTAGCCGTACAGGCACCTTTTGATGCATACGGTTCAACAAAAATTGCGAACAAAATCAATGTGTAGATTCCAGCCATTCTTCGTTTTTCTAGTGGGCCTTTTCTAACTTCTAATTTCTAATGAAGGGGCTTTTTCTTACATTTTTAAAATAAAATGAAATTCAAAATGAAATTAAAGAAAGATGAGTTTTGGCCCGTTTTCCTATAATATAGAAAAAATTCGCTAAACTTATCGCACAAACTTTTCATTGATCTATTTTTTTTTTCATTGGGATTCAATCCAAATCACGATGTCATTTTCTTGTTCCTGAATGGGTTTTATCAATTTTTTATTCCACTTTTTAGGTTTATGCTCTACTCCGAGTAAAGATCTGCCCGATTTTGATTTGCGCATATAGGACAAATGACCCAATACCACGTCTTTTTGCTATGATTTTTTTTTTATTTTAATTCCTTTTTCTTTCATGTTTTCCGCCAAATATTCAACGTATTTCTCATATTATTCGATTGATTAACAGTTTGAAATCGCTCTTATTTCTATTTTTTTATTTTAAAATAAAAAGGATTTATGATTATGATATAGGGGATTACCAATTGGGTTTTTTCTAAACGGAGCCTGGATGCTTCATTTTATCGGTCCAACCAAGTCAACCATAAATCATTCTAATTGAAAATATTAATCTGGATACCCCCCCAAAAAAATGAAATGGATCTCTAATTGCACTTCATTAAACTTCACGCTACAAATTTTTGATAATTCAATCAATCTTTTTTGGGCGAAACAGAGGATATCTCGATCGGGCGAGAGAACGGGGGAATCCCATATGACCCAATATATTTGACAAGTCGCACTATACGTCAACCCAAATTGCATCTTCGTCCCCCGGATTTCGAAAAGGAACTTTTGGAACACCAATAGGCATTAAAGGAAAGAAAAAGAATTAAATACTATATTTCACTTTGATGTGGAAGCGTAATAACGGTCTTAATAATATTGGCCTTTATCATATTTTATACATAGATAGAATAAGGCCATAAAATAAAGAAAGACAGAATGAATGAAAGAGAATTCTTACCAATAGGTCCTTTGAATAATGAACAAATAAGGATGCGTTCATTCATAAAAAATAGGATCAACCCCCATTGCGTATTGATACTTATCGGGTATAGAATAGATCTGCTTCTCTTTTTTCTTCTGAGCCGAATTCTTCCCTTAATTACTAATGGAATAGCACAAATATTAATCCTTTCTCCGAAAGAATCCACCGAAAAGGGGAGGTATTCCAATGCAATAAAGTTACATAGTGTCTATTTTTCGTTGATAAAGGGGTATTTCCATGGGTTTGCCTTGGTATCGTGTTCATACTGTCGTATTGAATGATCCCGGTCGCTTGCTTTCTGTTCATATAATGCATACGGCTCTGGTTGCTGGTTGGGCCGGTTCAATGGCTCTATATGAATTAGCCGTTTTTGATCCCTCCGATCCTGTTCTTGATCCAATGTGGAGACAAGGTATGTTTGTTATACCCTTCATGACTCGTTTAGGAATAACCAATTCATGGGGTGGTTGGAGTATTACAGGGGGGACTATAACAAATCCGGGTATTTGGAGTTACGAAGGTGTGGCCGGAGCACATATTGTGTTCTCTGGATTGTGCTTCTTGGCAGCTATCTGGCATTGGGTATATTGGGATCTAGAAATTTTTTGTGATGAGCGCACAGGAAAACCTTCTTTGGATTTGCCCAAGATTTTTGGAATTCATTTATTTCTCTCAGGAGTGGCTTGCTTTGGCTTTGGCGCATTTCATGTAACAGGATTGTATGGTCCTGGAATATGGGTGTCCGACCCTTATGGACTAACTGGCAAGGTACAACCTGTAAATCCGGCGTGGGGCGTGGAAGGTTTTGATCCTTTTGTTCCGGGAGGAATAGCCTCTCATCATATTGCAGCAGGGACATTGGGCATATTAGCGGGCTTATTCCATCTTAGTGTCCGTCCGCCCCAACGTTTATACAAAGGATTACGTATGGGAAATATTGAAACCGTCCTTTCCAGTAGTATAGCTGCTGTCTTTTTTGCAGCTTTTGTTGTTGCCGGAACGATGTGGTATGGTTCAGCAACTACCCCCATCGAATTATTTGGTCCTACTCGTTATCAATGGGATCAAGGATACTTCCAGCAAGAAATATATCGAAGGATTAGTGCTGGGTTAGCCGAAAATCAAAGTTTATCAGAAGCTTGGTCTAAAATTCCTGAAAAATTAGCTTTTTATGATTACATTGGCAACAATCCGGCAAAAGGAGGATTGTTCAGAGCGGGTTCAATGGACAACGGAGATGGAATAGCCGTTGGTTGGTTAGGGCACCCTATCTTTAGAGATAAAGAAGGGCGTGAACTTTTTGTACGTCGTATGCCTACTTTTTTTGAAACATTTCCGGTTGTTTTGGTAGACGGAGACGGAATTGTTAGAGCGGATGTCCCTTTTAGAAGGGCAGAATCCAAATATAGTGTCGAACAAGTAGGTGTAACTGTTGAGTTCTATGGCGGCGAACTTAATGGAGTGAGTTATAGTGATCCTGCTACTGTGAAAAAATATGCTAGACGTGCTCAATTGGGTGAAATTTTTGAATTAGATCGTGCTACTTTGAAATCCGACGGGGTTTTTCGTAGCAGTCCAAGGGGTTGGTTTACTTTTGGGCATGCTTCGTTTGCTTTGCTTTTCTTCTTCGGACACATTTGGCATGGTGCTAGAACCCTGTTCCGAGATGTTTTTGCCGGTATTGATCCAGATTTGGATGCTCAAGTGGAATTTGGAGCATTCCAAAAACTTGGAGATCCAACTACAAGAAGACAAGTAGTCTGATGCAAGATTGTTTTGTTATTTTTCGCTTCTATTTTCTATTTGTGATTTGACATAGGCTGCTGGAAAAATCTTGATTAAAATCGCTGCCTTTTCTTTGATTCTTGTTCTTTCTTTATTTTATTCGGGAGATGATTCCAAATAAACAGGTACGAAAGCTATAATTGTAAACCACGATCGAGTTTATGGAAGCATTGGTTTATACATTCCTCTTAGTATCTACTCTAGGGATAATTTTTTTCGCTATTTTTTTTCGAGAACCGCCTAAAATTCAAACTAAAAAATGAAATGATTTTTCATTATCTCAATTGAAGTAATGAGCCCCCCAATATTGGGAGGCTCATTACTTCAATTAGTCCCCGTGTTCCTCGAATGGATCTCTTAATTGTTGAGAGGGTTGCCCAAAGGCAGTATATAAGGCGTACCCAGTAAAACTTACAAGTAAACCAGATATAGAGATGGCGACTAAGGTTGCTGTTTCCATTATTATATAATTTCAAGATCACAATGGATCTATGATAAGATCGTTTATTTACAGCGGAATGATATACAAAGTCAACAGATCTCACTGAATACAAAATAAGATTTATGGCTACACAAACCGTTGAGGGTAGTTCTAGATCTGGTCCAAGACGAACTGTTGTAGGGGATTTTTTGAAACCATTGAATTCGGAATATGGTAAGGTAGCTCCTGGATGGGGAACGACTCCTTTGATGGGTGTCGCAATGGCTTTATTTGCGATATTCTTATCTATTATTTTGGAGATTTATAATTCGTCCGTTTTACTGGATGGAATTTCACTGAATTAGATTCACAAGAACCACGAAGCCTCGCTTTTCAATACAAAAAGTGAAACTTTTAGTTCTCGGATTTTTTTTAGCCCATTCTATTTCGGTAGTTCGACCGCGAAATTTATTTGTTTCTGTATTTCCGGAATATGAGTGTGTGACTTGTTATAATTGATCCTATTGATAGTACAGAAAATGAGTCTGTCATCTTAATCGAGATAGTTTTATCCCGTCAGATAGTTATTCTAGTATCTGGAGCACGGAATATATGAAGTAGATCAAAAAGTAAAAGTAGTTGAACTATGATTCATACTTAATATTCAAACCTCGCGGCCGGACTCAAAAAAAAAAATACAAAGAGTTATATTATTTATAAATCTTATAAATCGAAAGATTTTTTAGTCTTTCAAACTCTCATTTAGTTTATGCTTATTTTGATCAAAGAACAAACCTTTCTTTTCTTTGTATTTTTTTTTTATTATATCTATTCTATTCATTGAATAAGTGATGATCCAATGGTTCTTACTCAAAGAATCTTTGGGCTTAGTTTGAAGGTTTTATTAAATCATCGCGGTTCGGGTATGAATCTGAAGTTTCAATTGATTTATAGGGTCTTAACAAGAGAATTCCTATCAAAAATAAAGAAAACAAAAATAAAGCCACATTCCATACAAATAACAAATCAAAGCAAAGAAAAAGAGTAGGTAAATAGAAGATTCAAGAGGCCTGTAACGATTAACATAAAGACGAATGCGCCGACTTGATTTTTTGGCATTATAATTACAACTACAAAAAAGAGCTTTCGGATTTTTACTCTTTTGTGTCTTTAGATAAAATTGAATGAAAAGATTAATAAGTTTCAAACTTTCTATTCCATATCCGTTTCAGCTATTACTTGGGTGTTTTTGTTTGAGCTGTACGAGATGAAATTCTCATATACGGTTCTCAGGGGGGGAGTCCTCTTGGTTTACCTATCTCAATAAAGTCTATGATTGGTTCGAAGAGCGCCTCGAGATTCAGGCGATTGCAGATGATATAACTAGTAAATATGTTCCTCCTCATGTTAACATATTTTATTGTCTAGGAGGAATTACGCTTACTTGTTTTTTGGTACAAGTAGCTACAGGATTTGCTATGACTTTTTACTATCGTCCAACCGTTACTGAGGCTTTTGCTTCTGTTCAATACATAATGACTGAAGCTAACTTTGGTTGGTTAATCCGATCCGTTCATCGATGGTCGGCAAGTATGATGGTCTTAATGATGATCCTGCACGTATTTCGTGTCTATCTCACTGGTGGTTTTAAAAAACCTCGCGAATTAACTTGGGTTACAGGCGTGGTTCTGGGTGTGTTGACCGCATCTTTTGGCGTAACAGGTTATTCCTTACCTCGGGACCAAATTGGTTA